AAATAAAAAAGAAATAAAAAACCACGACTCTGTATCTAGGGAGGATTCACTTTGAAGCGACTATTCCCTAGATACATCTATTTAAATTCTAGATCTATTCTAGTCCGAATATACGGATTGTGCTGAGGATTCAAAACTCATTTCATCTTTTCTAAAAACTAAAAAAAAATCTAAAAACTAAAAAAAAAATAGATGAAATCATTCCAATGGATTTAAAAGTGAAAACGTATTCTTCGGTAAATCCATTGAGAAATGCTTTTGTAGAATGTCCAATATCTCTTTTACATCTTCGCTGCGAAAATGTTCTATTTTTAGAAGATCTTCTTGACTCTTATTCAGAAGGTCCCATAATGTATATAGATTGGACTTTTTGAGGCAATTATAGACCCTGGAGGACAATTCTAATTGGTCAATAAAAATACATCTCAATGCCTTTTCTTTTTTGTTTTTCTTTAGTTTATGCAATCTATCGTGATAAGTCAAAAAGGGTACAGGCACTCTGTTTTGATTGTCCGATACGTGGATATCCTGTTCTTCCGCATGTAGAAAGGGAATAAATAAATCAATCAAATTCCGGGAGGCTTCGTTAAGTGCCTCTTTTGGAGTTAAACTTCCATTTGTCCAGATTTCGAGAAAAAGTATTTCGTGTTTTTCATTTCCATTCCCATAAGAATGAATACTATGATTCGCATTTCGAACAGGCATGAATACAGCATCTATAGGAAAACTACTGTCTTTCGCGTTATTTGGTGTTTTCATACGATATCCCCGATGCCTCTCGACTTGTAATTCAATACAAAAATCAATGGGTTTCGTTAGGCTAGCTATATGCTGTGTAGTATCAACCATTTCTACAGAAGGTGGTGAGATGATGTCTTGAGCAGTTACGGATCCTGGACCCTTAACACAAATAGATGCGTTGCGAGTTCCATACAGATTACTTCTCAATACAATTTCTTTCAAATTCATTAAAATTTCATGTACGGATTCTTCAATCCCTGCTATGTTAGAATATTCATGTGGTATCTTCTCAGATTTTGCACGTGTGATACAGGTTCCTTCCATTTCTCCAAGCAAAGATCGTCGCATCGCGATGCCTATCGTATCCCCTTGACCTCTCATAAGCGGAAACAAGATAAAACGGGCATAATTAAGACGCTTGCTGTCTACTCTTGATTCAACACACTTCCACTGTAGTGGCCGAATTGCTATTTCCTCTTGAAGCATAGTACTATTATTTGATCATTGAATCATTTATTTCTCTTGAACTTGAAATTGGTTCAATTCTGATTTCTACACACGTCTTTTTCTCGGAGGTCTACATCCATTATGTGGTAAAGGGGTTACGTCCCGTATCAAACTTACGCGTATACCACTTCTACAAATGGCTCGTAATGCTGCATCTCTTCCGGGACCAGGACCCTTTATCATGACTTCTGCTCGTTGCATACCCTGATTGACTACTGTATGAAGGGCATTTCCCGCTGCGGTTTGGGCAGCAAATGGTGTTGCTTTTCTTGCGGTTCTGAATCCGCAAGTACCGGCGGAGGCCCAAGAAACCACCTGACCCCGTACATCTGTAACCGTTACTATGGTATTATTCAAACCGGCTTGAACATGAATAACCCCTTTTGGTATTCTACGCCCACTCTTACGTGAACTAAAACGCCCGCCCCTTCGTGAACTGAGATGTCCTTTCCTACGTAAACCAACTCTTGGTCTTATTATAATAGGTTTTGCCATATTTTGTCATCTCATAAATGGGAGTCAGAGATATATGGATATATCCATTTCATGTTAAAACAGATCATTTGGACATTTAGAGAGCCTCTATTGTCGATTTTTAGTTTAGATTCGAAGGATTATCCTTGTCTCTGTTTATGTCTCGGGTTGGAACAAATTACTATAATTCGTCCCCGCCTACGGATCAGTCGACATCTTTGACAAATTTTACGAACGGAGGCCCTTATTTTCATATTTGTAATTCCTCAATTTTTAATCTACTCCTTGGAAGAAAATAAGTCTCTTGCAATTTTGAGATACGAGTCCCCACGAAAGTAGTGTGAGTGTTGAAAAAGTCACCTAGTCTTTTGAATCTTTGTTTTTGTTGTTGAGTCGATAAATGATACGTCCCTTGGTTGAATCGTAACGACTTACTTCGATTTTTACTCTATCTCCTGGTAGTATCCGTATAAAACCACATCGGATCTTTCCTGAAATATACCCTAGAATCAGATCTTCATTATCTAAACGAACCCGGAACATCCCATTGGGGAGTGATTCCGTAATTAAACCTTCGTAAACCCATTTTTGTTCTTTCATTTGAGGTAATCCCTTTGAAGTATCAATTCATGGAAGAAGAGTGATATTGGTATGCTTTTTTTTGTCACAAATAGGAATAGGAAGTTACCGACCCAATTCGGATACCAGAAAGATCACCATATATAACACAAAATTTCCCCCCCGATTCTTTCTAGTCGAGCCTCTCGATCTGTCATTATGCCTCGAGAAGTAGAAAGAATTACAAGCCCCATTCCTCCTAAAATCTTAGGGATTTGTTGATAGTTAGAATAGATTCGTACACCGGGTCGGCTGATACGTTTTAAAATAGTTCGATATGGCCCTTTTCTATACCTTCTTCTATATCGTAGGGTTGAAACTAAGAAATTTTTGTTCCTTTCTCGATGTTTCCTCACGTTTTCGATAAAGCCTTCTCGTAGAAGTATTTTCACAATGTTTTCGGTGATATTAGTAGATGCTATTCGAACCAGTTCTTTGTTATGCATCTCTGCGTTTCGGATAGAAGTTATTATGTCGCCAATAGTGTCCCTACCCATGATGAGCTATAATCATTGGTGCCTTCGAGTTTTTTTATTATCAACATGCTCTTTTTTTTCTTTATCAATTATTACTATTTAATTAAGGGATATACGTGAGACACAATCTACTAATTCATTGAATCTATTTCAGAGACACTCAAACTATCGCGGTCTCATCTATGAGTCTTTATAATACCTCAGGGGCTAATGAGACTATTTTAGTAAAATTCAACTGTCTCAATTCCCAAGCGATCGCACCAAAGACTCGAGTTCCTTTTGGATTGCCTTTTTGATCAATGACAACTGCAGCATTGTCATCATATTGTATTATCATGCCATTGTCACGTTTGAGTTCTTTACATGTACGTACAACTACAGCTCTGATCACTTCTGATTTTTCGAGAGGCATATGAGGCACTGCTTCTTTGATTACAGCAACAATAATGTCACCAATATGAGCATATTGGCGATTACTAGCTCCTATGATTCGAATACACATCAATTTTCGAGCTCCGCTGTTGTCCGCTACATTTAAATGGGTCTGAGATTGAATCATAGCTTTTTTTGATCTTTTCTTTCAATCCAAAGAAAGGGCAAAAGAAAAAAGAAATATTGTTTGGCCAGAAAAAAACCAACCTGTGGTTGGTTTTCATCAGAAATACCCCTTTCCTTTGTTTGCATATCCCTATTCGACAATAAGGAATTGAGTTCGTATAGGCATTTTGGACGCAGCTATTGAAATAGCTTCTCTGGCTACTTTTGCTGATACCCCAACCATTTCATAAAGTATTCGACCCGGTTTCACAACAGATACCCAATATTCGGGCGATCCTTTCCCCGAACCCATACGTGTTTCCGTTGGTCTTATTGTAACAGGTTTGTCTGGAAATATGCGTACCCATATTTTTCCACCACGACGTGCATACCGTGTCATTGCTCGTCGTCCTGCTTCTATTTGTCTAGATGTGATCCAAGCCGGCTCAAGTGCCTGAAGAGCGTATCTACCGAAACAAATCCGGTTGCCTCGAGAAGAAACGCCCCGCATTCTTCCTCTATGTTGTTTACGGAATTTGGTTCTTTTGGGGTTATAGTTGATGGTTGTTTCACAATTCCATCTCTACTGCAGAACTGGACATGAGAATTTCTTCTCATCCAGCTCCTCGCGAATGAAACAATTCAATAATATTAGAGATAGGTATTCAATGAATAATACACTGAATCATACGATTCTTTTTTTTTTAGATCTACGATTGTATACACGAATAGACGTATAGATATTTCTATACATCTAGAATCGAATTTCATTTAGAATTTCTTTTTGCTATAATAGATAGATAACCAATCTTGATTTGGACTTTGAGTGAATATCCTAAAACGTCGTAAGGCTTTCGCGGGCGAACATTGACTCTTTCAAGATCTGGTTCATCCGAAGGGTCAGTCCATGACCTTTCAGAATAACTGAATTGGTTTCTGGTGCGTTCCGCCATCCTACCCACTGAATTATTAGAATTCGTTTTCAATAGAATCTTCTGCAGTCACAGGTTCCGTCGTTCCCATCACTTCTTGCTGAATGGCTAGGCTGAATTAATTTTATGCAATGGAGCTCGTAATTGAATTTGTTGTTCCTGAGTCAATTTCCTCAGCCTTTAATTGACTTGATGCTCTTTTTTTGTTTTAGGTTCTTCCTAAGTATTGATGCTTTATTACACTGCCTTTTCTGAGATAATTCATAGACCATACATATTGGAATCATATATCATGGATATTCTGGTTCTCTCTTTCTATCAACCCTCCATTTACCCGATCCTTTTCTTTCACAATCTATAATCAGATTGATTTTTTTTATGTAAAAAGATTTCAGTTGCTACAACTCTCTGATCAATCGATCATAGAGTGACTGATTCCTTGGATCCAGATAATACGAAGCAATGAGCTGGTTATTAGTTCTATAGTTATTAGTTCTATAGTTATGAGTTCTATCGTTATTAGCTCTTACTCCTATTTTGGTATGGGCCATCCCCCTTTGAACCCTAACTTAAACCTAAAGGAAATAACTGACGAGTCACACACTAAGCATAGCAATTATATCAAAGGATCAATCCAATTTTGATTCAACCCTATAGAATAGAATCGAATAAAAAGAAAAAAGAATTGCTCATTTCTGATTGAACGAAAAGGGATGAAAGAGTTTGTCATTTTGTGTTCCATCTTGGATAGAACGGAAATCAAAAGAAAGGATCCTTATTCCTCGCCCGCAAATATCCAAATTTTGATGCCTAATACCCCATAAACCATTCGAACTGTATATGAACAATAATCAATTTTAGCTCGAATGGTTTGTAGCGGAACCCTCCCTTCTCTGATCCATTCGACACGTGCAATTTCTTTTCCGTCGATACGGCCTGCAATTTGTACTTGAATTCCTTTTGTATTCCCTGGGGTAATGGATTTTTCAATTGCGGTTCTCATTACCTTTCGAAATGCAACTCTTTCTTTTAATTGTTTGGCTATGTATTCTGCAAGAATAGTAGGCTGTCCATAGGGCTTTGTAATTATTGTGATAGCAATGTTGAGTTTATGGTTCACAGAATGAAACCCTTTTTCTACATTGGTCTGTAATTCTTTGATTCTTTGTGGTTTCCCCTTTCTTAAAAATTTTGGCAAGTCTGGGAAGCTCGTATAGATTATGACCTTTATCACATCGCTACTTTTTTGAATCTCTATACGTGAAATGATTGTCTCATCGGAGGGTCTGTTTTTTTTTACATTTTTCTTTATACAATCACGTACAAAATTTTTGATACAATCACGTATTTTTTGATCTTCCTGAAGACCTTTGGAGTAATTTTTGGGTTCTGCAAACCAAAGGGAATGATGTCTTTGGGTTGTACCAAGTCTCAAACCAAGTGGATTTATTTTTTGTCCCATACACCCTCACTCTCCTTATTAGCCCAGTTCAATTTCAATCTGTCCTGATCTCTCATATAGAATTACCTCTTTCTTATATCTGTATATTTAGTATATATATCTATCCATCTTTTTTTATCCATATTTGATCTTTTGATATATCTTTCAATACAATAGTTATATGACAGGTGGTTCTTTTTATGGGATAACTATGTCCTCGCGCTCGAGGTTTTAACTTTTTCCTGATAGTACCCCTGTTGACTTCGGCTTTACTAATGATTAAATCCGTTTTCTTTAACCCCATATTGTGACTCGCATTGGCTGCTGCAGAATAAACCAATTTTAAAATAGGGGAACATGCTCGATAAGGCATGAGTGCTAATATCATAAGTGTTTCTTTGTAGGAACGTCCCCGAATCTGATCAATGACTCTTCGCGCTTTGTGAGCAGACAGACGGATATGTTGACCTAAAGCGTATACGTCTCTACTGTTGTTCTTGTTTATCATCAGGTTTACCTCCCACGAATGAACGATGAGCACCTAATATCTACTTTTTTAATTCAGATTAACGACGAGATTTATTGTCGTTTCTCGTATGTTCCCGGAAATTAAGAGTAGGTGCAAATTCTCCCAATTTTTGACCTACCATACGCTCTGTTATATAAACAGGCAAATGCTCTTTTCCATTATGAATGGCGATTGTATGTCCGATCATTGTGGGTATAATGGTAGATGCCCGGGACCAAGTTATTATTATTTCTTTTTCCCCCTTGCTGTTGAGTTTCTCAATTTTTCCTAATAAATGATTCGCAACAAAAGGATTTTTTTTTTTTGAACGTGGCACAGCTACTTACTCCTATCTTTTTTCTTTTGTAAAGACGAAGAAACATATTCGATGTTCAAGATTTTCCTATTTAGTACGTCGACGAAGAATGAAACGATTGCTATATTTATTCCGTTTTCTACTTCTTCTTCCAAGTGCAGGATAACCCCAAGGGGTTGTGGGGTGTTTTCTACCAATGGGGGCCCTTCCTTCGCCACCCCCATGGGGATGGTCGACAGGGTTCATAACCACTCCTCTGACTACAGGACGCTTACCTAGCCAACGCTTAGACCCGGCGCTACGCAGCAAACTTTTCTGGCTCACCCCAACATTACCCACTTGTCCGACTGTTGCTGAGCAGTTTTTGGAGATCAAACGGACCTCCCCGGATGGTAATCTTAATGTGGCCCATTTACCTTCTTTTGCAATCAGTTTTGCTACAGTCCCCGCTGCTCTAGCCAACTGTCCACCTTTTCCAAGTGTGATTTCTATGTTATGTAGGGCTGTTCCTAAGGGCATATGGGTTGAAGTAGATTCGTCTGTTTGATCAATCAAAACCTCTTCCCAAACTGTACAAGCTTCTTTCCAAAGCATACGGCTTTCTGAATGTATAGGAGGATATCTATACGGATGGATCCTATATGAATCGTATGATGAAGTATCACATGAGTGGATAGATAGGCATCCAAATATGCTGAATCACTCATGTGATGATAGTCTACATTCTCGGTCTCTCCGTTCCGTCATCTGGCTTATGTTCTTCAGGTAGCATTCAGACCGAATGACTCTATGAAATTACGTCGATACTTCCAAATATTAGGGGTAACGTAGGAGACATCTCTCTTTTTCCCCGGGGGGTAGAATTACCACTGCTTAGCTTTCAATTCGCCTCTGACCATCAAATGAAATGTGCATAATCTTTCTTCTTCTCTTTGAAACTAAAGGGCGTTTCTGGTTCTGTCGGTGCTTCAAACAATTTTGTCTTCTCCATATTACCATATCTCTAGAGTCAATAATTTTATATGAGGAACTACTGAACTCAATCACTTGCTGCCGTTACTCTTCAGTTTTCTGTTGAGGTCTATTCCGTAGAGGCATTCAAATAGGATCCGTGATCGATTTCTAGGTTTCGTTGTAAACCTGATTGGTTACTTCCAATTACGTAAATCCATGGTGCAAACCGCACTCAAAGGTAGGGCATTTCCCATTGAGATAGGAACTTCTGTACCCGAACCAATGGTATCTCCAATTCTCGCCCCTCTGGGATGTAAAATATAGTTCTTCTCACCATCCCGATAGTGTATGAGACAAATGTGTGCATTTCGATTAGGGTCGTATTCTATGGTTACGATTCTCCCAGATATGTCTTTTTCATTCCGTCGAAAATCGATTTGACGGTATAGACGCTTATGCCCTCCCCCTCTATGCCTTGCGGTAATGATTCCTCTGGCATTCCGCCCTTTCCCACAATGACGCTTTCCAGAGATCAAATTCTTTCGTGGATTGGATTTCACTCGACTGTCTGCGGCCCCATTGCGTGTGCTCGGGGTAGAAGTTTGGTATAAATGGATCGCCGTGTTATTCAGTATTTTGATTGAAGCTCTTTTCTTTCTAGCGAAAGGGGTGGAATAGAATAACCCGGTTGAAGCGTAATGATCATACGTCTGTAATGCATTGTATGTCCCCTAATAGGTCCCATTCTTCGACCCTTTCCCGGGAGCCGATGACTATTCATAGCTATTACCTTAACCCCAAAGAAGAGTTCGACCCAATGCTTGATTTCGGTCCTAGTTGATCCTGATTCGACATTAGAAGTATATTGATTCTTCCCCACCAATAGCCTAACACTTTTTTCGGTAAATACTGCATATTTGATTCCATCCATAAATCCACTTTCTTTCCTATGAGTTCCAGTATTGATAAGAATTCGAGTTCTTACTGTTCATATGTTATAGTATGAATATACCATACCACACCAATTCGTTCTCTATTAAGATTCGAATTCAAATCTACAGAATCGAACGAATCTTATAGAGAACTCTATCGAAATCGAACGCTATTGAAATCGAAGATCGAAAGAATTCTGAAAACAAGAAAATTATATATATATAATAGACATATAAAGTAAGATCGATTTCTCTGATGATGATGATACAGAGCCAGTTCCAATAGACTGAACTTATGAAACGCTCCCATCCCATTGGTGTGCATCCAGTAGGAATTGAACCTACGAATTCGCCAATTATGAGTTGGGCGCTTTAACCATTCAGCCATGGATGCTTGGATCATCATACATCGTGAATCAATCATTTCCAACCCTACCTATAACCATAACCATGCCAACAAAACCGCGGAGAGGCTATGAAGTCCAATTATGGATCTTCGAATTGAGAGAGATACTGAGAGAAATCAAGACTTTTGGCTATTTGTATTTGTTCGATTCATGGACCCAATTCGATTTCGTGGAATCTTTTACTTACCTTTTTTTCCACCAAGAACGTTTTCTGAAACTTTTTGACCCCCGAATTTGGAGTCTCCTCCTTTCGGGTTCACCAAGCAACCGATCTTTCACGAGCAAAGTTGTAGTACTGGTTAAGGGTGTAGTACTGATTCTAGTAGCGGTCCTTATATCTCGTATGCACCATCAAACTATGGTCGAAAGAAAAAATCTCTATTTGAGGGGGCTTCTTCCTCTACCTATGAATTCCATTGGACCCAGAAATGATACATTGTTTCGTTCTTCCCATAGGTTGGTTGTTTCGCTCCTGTATCTTCCAAAAGGGAAAAAGATCTCTGAGAGTGGTTTCATGGATCCGAAAGGGAGTCCTTGGGTTCTCCCAATAACTCAAAAGTGTATCATGCCTGAATCTAACTGGGGTTCGCGGTGGTGGAGGAACTGGATCGGAAAAAAGAGGGATTCTAGTTGTAAGATATCGAAAGAAACCCTAGCTGGAATTGAGATCTCATTCAAAGAGAAAGATATCCAATATCTGGAGTTTCTTTTTGTATCCTATACGACGGATGATCCGATCTCGCTCGGCAGGGACCACGATTGGGAATGGTTTGATGGCCTGTCTCCGAGGAAGAAGCGAAACAGAATCAACTTGAATTCGGGACAGCGATTCGAAATCTTAGTGAAACACTGGATTTGTTATCTCATGCCTGCTTTTCGTGAAAAAAGACCAATGGAAGGGAAGGGTTTCTTCAAACAACAGGGATCAGATTTTTTGAGGAAGGTATCGAGAGAGAATTGGATTTGGTTAGACAATGTGTGGTTGGTAAACAAGGATCGGTTTTTTCGCAAGGTACGGAATGTCTCGTCAAATATTCACTCTGATTCCACAAGATCTAGTTTCGTTCAAGGAACGGATTCTAGCCAATTGAAAGGATCTTCGGATCAATCCAGAGATGCTTTCGATTCCATTAGGAATGAGGATTCGGAATCTCACACATTGATCAATCAAAGAGAGATTCAACAACTCAAAGAAAGATCGATTCTTTTGGATTGGGATCCTTCCTTTCTTCAAACGGAAGGAACCGAGATAGAATCAGACCGATTCCCGAGCAGCCTTTCTGGAGATTCCTCAATGTCCCGGCTATTCGCGGAACGTGAGACGCAGATGATTCGTCATCTGCTTCCGGAAGAAATTGAAGAATTTCTTGGGAATCCTACAAGATCAATTCGTTCTTTTTTCTCTGACAGATGGTCAGAACTTCATCTGGGTTCGAATCCTACTGAGAGGTCCGATCCTAAATTGTTGAAGAAACAACACGATGTTTCTTTTGTCTCTTCCAGGCGATCGGAAACGAAAGAAATAGTGGATCTCTTCAAGATAATTCCGTATTTACAAAAGACCATCTCAATTCATCCTATTTCATCAGATCCGGGATGTGATAGGGTTCCGAAGGATGAACCGGATCTGGACAGTTCCAATAAGATTTCATTCTTGACCCAAAATCCATTTTTGGATTTCTTTCATCTATTCCATGACCGGAACAGGGTGGGGTACACGTTACACCACGATTTTGAATCCGAAGAGAGATTTTCAAAAATGGCAGATCTACTCATTCTATCAATCACCGAGCCGGATCTGGTGTATGATTATGATAGGGTATTTTTTCCCTTTTCTGAGGGATTCCACTCCGGGGATGAATCGAAAAAGAAATCTTTATTGGTTGTACCTCCTATTTTTTCTGAAGATCCAAAACCAAAAAGAGTGGTATTTGCTAGCAACAACATAATGGAGGCATTCAATCCATATAGATTGATCCGAAATCTGATTCAAATCCAATATAGCACCTATGGGTACATAAGAAATGTATCAAATCGATTCTTTTTACTGTTACTGAATCGATCCGATCGCAACTTCGACTATGGAATGAAAGGGGATCCAATAGGAAGTAAGACTCTGAATCATAGAACTAGAATGAAATATACGATCAACCAGCATCTCTCGAATTTGAAAAAGAGTCAGAAGAAAGGGTCCGACCCTCTTAGTTCTCGAACCGAGAGATCCATGAATCGGGATCCTAATGCATATAGATACAAATGGACCCAAAATTTCCAGGAACATTTCATTTCTGAGGCTACGAGGCGTTTTCAATTTCAAGTAGTGTTCGATCGATATCATCATCATCGAGATCGATTCTGTATTCATCGATCTCGATATCGATTCCGTATTCATCTGAATCGATTAGGTATTCATCGATCTCGATTCCGTATTCATCTGAATCGATTCCGTATTCATCTGAATCGATTCCGTATTTCTCTGAATCGAGATCGCTTCTGTATTCATCTGAATCGCTTCCGTATTTCTCTGAATCGCTTCCGTATTCATCTGAATCGCTTCCGTATTCATCTGAATCGATTCTGTAGTCATCTGAATCGATTCCGTAGGAATCCGACTCAATATTTGATTGATTTGGGCGAGTTTATGGCGAAACTGTCGAAGTCACATCCCTTTTTGACGAAGTCACCTCGTTTCCTTTTGTCGAAGGCATCCTTATTTTTCTCGAATTCACTTCCCTTTTGGTCGAAGTCACTTCTCTTCTTTTTGTCGAAGTCACTTCTCTTTTTGTCCTTTTTGTCGAAGTCACTTCCCTTTTTCTTTGTGAGTATCGGAAGTTCCCCCATTCCTGGGTCTGAGATTCCCATCTATATCTATGAATTGAAAGGGCCGAATGATCCACTCTGCAATCAGTTGTTAGAATCAATAGGTGTTCAAATCGTTCCTTTTAATAAACGGAAACCCTTCTTATTGGATGATCATGATTCTTCCAAAAAATCGAAATTCTTGATCAATGGAGGCACAATATCACCATTTTTGTTCAATAAGACAAAATGGATGATTGACTCATTCCCTACTAGAAAGAATTGCAGGAACGATTTTAATAACACGGATTCCTATTTCTCAATGACATCCCACGATCGAGACAATTGGCTGAATCCCGTGAAACCATTTCATCGAAGTTCATTGATATCTTCTTTTTCTAAAGCAAATCGACTTCGATTCTTGAATAATCCACATCACTCCTGGTTCTATTGTAACAAAAGATTCCCTTTTTATGTGGAAAAGGCCCTTCTCAAGAATTCGGATCTTACGTATGGACAATTCCTCAATATCTTGTTCATTCGCAACAAAAGATTTTCTTTGTGCGTCGGTAAAAAAAAACATGTTTTTTGGGAGCGAGATACGATTTCCCCAATCGAGTCACAGGTATCTAAGATATTCCTACCTAAGGATTTGCCACAAAGTGGTGACGAAACGTATAACTTGTACAAATCTTTCCATTTTCCAATGCGATCCGATCCATTCGTTGGTAGAGCTATTTATTCGATCGCAGACATTTCTGGAACACCTCTAACAGAGGGACAAATAGTCCATTTTGAAAGAACGGATTGTCCACCTCTTTCAGATATGCATCTATCTGATTCCGAAGGGAAGCAGTATCTCAATTTCAATTCAAACATGGGTTTGATTCACACTTCATGTGCTGAGAAATCCAAAAAGAGGAAAAAACGGAGTCTTAGGTTTAAGAAAGGGGAGATGGATAGAACCCTTCAACGAGAGCGTGCTTTTTCAAATCTCTCAAAATGGAATCTGTTCCAACCATATATACCGTGGTTCTTTACTTTGACAGGGTTCAAATATCTAAAATTCGCCCTTTTAGATCCTTTTTCAAACCTAGTGAGCAGTCACATATCTATTTTTCAGGATATTCTGGAGACATCATGGTGGATTCTTCAGACAAAATTGTGGGCGATTCTTTCAAACTGGAATCTCAGTGAGATTTCGAGTCATTGTTTACAGACTCTTCTTCTGTCCGCAGAACTGATTCATCGAAATAATGAGTCACCCCTATGGCTGAGATCATCAAATGCTCGGGAGTTCCTCATCCTTTTCCTTCTTCTTGTTGCTGGATATCTCGTTGGTACACATCTTCTCTTTGTTTCCCGAGCCTTTAGTGAGTTACAGACGGATTTCAAAAAGATCAAATCTTTGATGATTCCATCATACATGATTGAGTTGCAAAAACTTCTGGATAGGTATCCTCCATCTGAGCAGAATTCTTTCTGGTTAAAGAATCTCTTTCTAGTTGCTCTGGAACAATTAGTCTATTTTCTAGAAGCAATATGGGGTTCTGCTTTTAACATGCTATTGGGTGGCGGTCCCACTTATGGGTTCAAATCCATAGGTTCTAAGAAGAAATTTTGGAATAGCAATCTCATGGGTATCATGGATTTCCTAAGGATCATACCAAATCCTATCAATCGAATCACTTTTTCGAGAAATACGAGACATCTAAGTCGTACAAGTAAAGAGATCTATTCATTGATAAGAAAAAACGTGAACGTTGAGTGGATTGATTATCAAAAGAAACTAGAATCCTGGGTCGCGACCAGTGATGTGATTGAGGATGAAGAAAGAGAATTCTTGGTTCAGTTGGTCACCTTAACGACAGAAAAAAGGATGGATCAAATGCTATTGATTCTGACTCATAGTGATGGTTTATCAAAGAATGACTCTAGTTATCAAATGGTTGAACAACAGGGATCAATTTACTTACGATACGTAGTTGACATTCATCAAAAGGATCTAATGAATTATGAGTTCAATAGATCCTGTTTAGCAGAAAGACGGATATTCCTTGCTCATTTTCAGACAATCACTTATTCACAAACCTCGTGTGGGGCTACTCGTTTTCATTTCCCATCTCATGGAAAACCCTTTTCGCTCCGCTTACCCCTATCCCCCTCTAGGGGTATTTTAGTGATAGGTTCGATAGGAACTGGACGATCCTATTTGGTCAAATCCCTCGCGACAAACTCCTATCTTCCTTTCATTACGGTAGTTCCAAACAAGTTCCTGGATCCCAATTACATTCCTTATCAGTATCAATTCGATCCTTTTGATAGTGAGCCTGAGGATCTTGCTAATGAGTATTACGATCTTGCTGATGGGTATCTTGAGAGTCTTGATATGCTGGATGTTGATGAGAGTGACGATAGCGATAGCGATAGCGATAGCGATGATGACCTTGATATCGATGATATAAAGCTGCTAAATGCGCGACCTGAGGATAGACTACTACTAGATCCATTTAGTATCCGCATTCCATTGGAAATAGCAAAAACAATGTCCCCTTGCATACTTTGGATTCCAAACATTCATGATCTGTCTGTGCGTGCGTCGAATACCTTATCCCTCGGTCTATTAGTGAACTCTCTCTCCAAGGATTGTGAAAGATGCTCCACTAGCAATATCCTTGTTATTGCTTCGACTCATATTCCCCAAAAAGTGGATCCCGCTCTAATAGCTCCGAATAAATTAAATACATGCCTTAAGCTACGAAGGCTTATTATTCCACAACAACGAAAGCACTTTTTCACTCTTTCATATACTAGGGGATTTCACTTGGAAAAGAAACTGTCCCATCCTAATGGATTCGGGTCCATAACCATGGGTTCCAGTGTACGAGATCTTGTAGCACTTACGAATGAGGCCCTATCCATTAGTATTGCACAGAAGAAATCCATTATAGACACTCATACAATTCGATCTGCTCTTCATAGACAAACTTGGGATTTTCGAGCCAAGGTAAGACCGGTTCAGGATCATGGGATCCTTTTCTATCAGATTGGAAGGGCTATTGCACAAAATGTACTTCTAAGGAATGGCCCCATAGATCCTATATCTATCTATCTGAAGAAGAGATTCCCTAGGGGTTCTTATTTGTACAACTGGTACTTCGAGCTTGCAACGAGCATGAAGAGATTAACGATACTTCTTTATCTTTTGAGTTGTTCTGCCGGATCGGTCGCTCATGATCTTTGGTCTCTACCCGGACCCGATGAAAAAAATGGGATAATTTCTGATTTGGTTGAGACTGATTCTGCTCTAGTTCGTGGCCTATTAGGAGTATTCGAAGGAGAAGGCACTCTGGTGGGA